AGCTTTTCTGTCTTTATCCATAGATTCTTTACTCATACTTATTCAATTGAAAGTCAAAAATTATGTTTCGTAATCTTAATAATCCAATTTTTCAATTTCTAATTGACTTTTGGATACAAATCACGAGAATGTATATTATTCCTCAAAATTCTTATTGAGAGGTCAAGGATTTAATCCTTTTTAGAAATAAAGTTTTTGATCGGGATATATTATATGCCGAAGATCCCTTAACTTTTTGGGTTATCATAGAACGAATCACACTTTTACCACTAAACTATACCCGCTATGATGCGATTATTGTATAGAAATGAATCTTTTGTCGAGTAAAAGGACGGGACATGCTCCTGGTAGGATCATAAAAGAATCACGAAAAGTATAGCGTTGATATTGTATTTCTTCTGAATATTGTTATTGTATTTCTTCATGGACCCAACGAGATTAGGGAAAAAGGACTCGTTGACTTTATATCATTTGATCTATAGGATAGGAATGGAAATAGTCCTCTTTCTGATTGTTTCAATAACAAGTATTTTGTTTTCGAATCAAATAAACAATTTTATCTAATATTTATCTAAAAAATTTCTAATACAATTTTTTTTTCAACAAGAATGGCCCGTGACACGGGCCAGGTTGTGAAAATAACATTTTTGGACAAAAAAAATAATAAAATAAAACTATATAAAACCAAAAAACTACACAATACAATAATTATCTATTCCAAACAAAATTATTGTATATATTTTTTTATAGTTATAGATATTTAGATTATTTAGATTGTATATTAAAGTTAAAGATTATTCGGATTATATATTTGATTATATATTTAAAGTACAAATTAAAGTACAAAAAGATAAAAAAAAAGAGACATAGCAAAGAGGCTTTGTTTTTTTAAGCTTTACTTATTTAACTTTAACATAGTAATTATTTTTAATTGGGAGAGATGGCTGAGTGGACTAAAGCGTCGGATTGCTAATCCGTTGTACGAATTATTCGTACCGAGGGTTCGAATCCCTCTCTTTCCGGTTTCATTGATGATTTGGTATTTTTTATCTTTATCTTTTAAATTTATCAAACCTTTTTGCTTTATTTATTTAGTTAATAGTTAAAGATCAAAATGTAGAAATGTAGATATAGTTAAAATGCTAAGAACATTGAAAAATTAAGCAAGGAAAAAGCCGTATTTTTCTTTTTGTTTTGATTTTATTCTTCACCTTCACGTCCAGGATTACGCCTTGGATCATTAGATAAAAACCCGAAGATGAAGAGAGAAACAAAGAATATCACTACTGTATAAACAAAGAGTTTGAGAGTAAGCATTAGACAATCTCCAAGATCTTTTTTTGGTTTGGAAAAAAAAAGAAAATAGATTCTCTATATATCATATTTTATATCATATTTTGACACAAAGAAATAAAGCAGTTTCTAGAAATTTTTAGAAAGAGCAAAGAATTTTTCTAAATTCATTTTGAATATAGAGTCGAGTCTTTCATTGCAAATTTTTTTATCCCCACAATTCGATATTGCGGGGTACTCCACTAGACTAGGTTTTTTTTCAATGACATGAAAAAAAGCTCAGAATGGGGAAATCAGATAATCCAGATTTTTCATGTCTATACAATAAACTTATACTATAAAAACTTATCCGATCTTATATCTTATTAAGTACTATAATTTTGTTTATCGAATAAATTATAAATTATTTGAGGATAGTATTAAAGATCTCATCGAAAACTTACAGCCGCTTGCCAAACAAAAGCTAATAGAAAAAAGAACAGAGGGATTATTGGCATAACATCCACGACCGGGTTCAAAAAGGCGTAGGCTTCGGGCAATTTTGTAAAGAAAAAATTGCTTGAATTTGAATAAAGGGTAGAACCGATGCAAATCAAACTAAAAATATTAAGCATAACAAACATTTTGTTCTTGAAGAGAATTTCATTTTGATTGAGTTATTAATAGGTTATTGATATTAATGGGTTATTGATATAAAAATTGATATTTTTTAAAGTATCAAGTAATAAATAAAGAAGTAAGGTAGACCAAAAACTTTAAACTTACCCAATCAAAAATCCTTCAATTCTTAACTAAAAAAAGAATAGAAGAAATCATATTTTCATACAATATCTTAATAGAATTCTATATTATGATCAACAAATTCAGTGAATTGACGAAGAACCAATACCAATAGTAGTGTTTATTTGTGTTGAATCAAAATATAAATGGGGCGTAGCCAAGTGGTAAGGCAACGGGTTTTGGTCCCGCTATTCGGAGGTTCGAATCCTTCCGTCCCAGAACATCCCCAATTTTATATATTTTATATATAAAAATATGTCTTTGTGAACAACCCTCTCTCTATGTAAGAGCATAATAAAGGCAATTTTGGTTTTTTATTTTAACTAATCTTCATTGCAGATATTTTTCTCAACACATTTACATTCATATTGACAACAGTGTATCAAATAAATATAATTCGATCTGGGCAATTAGATTTTAGTTTCGGATCTATTTATCTCTTTATTTTAGTCTTTCAGTTTTTATAAGTTTTTTTATATATTTTATATCTTTTACAAAACATAAAAATTTTAAAATATATTAAAATTATATTAAAATAAAATATATAAATATTAAATATATTTAAATATATATTAAATATATATAATTATAAAATTTATAATAATAAAGAATAAAATAGAAAATTTATAAAATAAAAGCAAACAACTTCTAAAATAAAATATAGAAAATAAAGCAAATCCAGTATATTAAGAAATATGATATACATATATATTTCATCCATGAGAAATTTGTAAATCATATAAATTTGTAAATTTGACCTTATCTTTCTTTTTTTTATTTAATTTATTAGTAAATTTTTTAATGATGATTCTATTTTTTTTATGATAATTATATCTACATAACGTAATTTTTTTGGGGGGGGGTTGCTAACTCAATGGTAGAGTACTCGGCTTTTAAGTGCGGCTAACGTCTTTTACGCATTTGTATGAAGAAAGAAATTCATCCATACCTTGGTATAGTTTGTAAGACCACGACTGATCCTGCTGAAAGGAATGAATGGAAAAAATAGCATGTCGTATTAATGGAGAATTCTGAGAAATTTTTTTGGATCGGTTCCAAACCTTGTTTGAATTCTTGGTGCGGAACATAAGACGAAAAAAAAATTATAATATAATATTTCTATTATTAAAGTGGGTCTGAGTTAATAAATGGATAGAGTTATACGGCTCTAATTATCGGGAAACAAAAAAGCAACGAGCTCCCGTTCTTAATTTGAACGATTTTCCGATCTAATTGGACGTTAAAAATAGATTAGTGCCCGCGCGGAAAGGCTTTTCCATGAATGGATTTTCCATTTTTTTAATAAATCCTAACTATATTGTCATTCTCCACTGTGAGGGGAATCAAATGTGTAGAAGAAAGAGTATATTGATAAATAACTTTTTTTTTCCAAAATCAAAAGAGCGATTGGCGTGAAAAAATAAAGGATTTCTAACCATCTTCTTATCCTATAATCAACATAAATCGATTCGATGGAACAAAGAGAAAATAGAGAATCCGTTGATGAATTTTCCAATTTCTGAAGTATCTATTCTTTTCTTATTATACTTTTTTGTTTTTACTGTATCGCACTATGTATTATTGAATAACCCCCAAAATCTCCTATCTTTGCTTCAATTAAATTGAATTTCAAATGAAAATAGAGAAATACAAAAGATATTTCGAACTAGATCGGTCTCGAAAAAATGACTTCCTATACCCACTTATCTTTCGGGAGTATATTTATACATTTGTTCGTGATCATGGTTTAAACAGATCCTTTTTGTTGGAAAATAGGGGTTATGACATTAAATCTAAATCAAGTTTATTAGTTGTAAAACATTTAATTACTCGAACGTATCAACAGAATCATTTGATTTTTTCTGTTAATGATTCGAACCAAAATTCACTTTTTAGGTACAACAAGAATTTGCATTCTCAAATGCTCTCGGGGGGGATTGCAGTCATTGTAGAAATTCCATTTTCCCGACAATTAGTATCCCTTTTAGAAAGGTCAGAAATAGTAAAATCTCATAATTTACAATCACTTCATTCAATATTTCCTTTTTTAGAGAGTAAGTTTCCACATTTAAATTATGTGTCAGATGTACTAATACCTTACCCTATTCATCTAGAAAAATTGGTTCAAACACTTCGTTACTGGGTGAGAGATCCCTCCTCTTTGCATTTATTACGACTCTTTCTTCATGAGTATTGGAATTTGAACAGTCTTATTATTCCAAAGAAATCTATTTCCATTTTTGCAAAGGATAATCCAAGATTATTCTTGTTCTTATATAATTTTCATGTATATGAATACGAATCTATTCTCTTCTTTCTTCGTAACCAATCCTTTCATTTACAATCAACATTTTTTCGAGTCCTTTTTGAACGAATATATTTCTATGAAAAAATAGAAGATTTTGCTGAAAGCTTTACTAATGATTTTCGGGCAACCCTATGCTTGGTTAAGGATTCTTTCATACATTATTTTCGATATGAAGGAAAATCTATTCTGGCTTCAAAAGATAGGCCTTTTCCGATGAAAAAGTGGAAATATTATCTTGTCAATGTATGTCAATGTCATTTTGATGTGGGGTTTCACCCGGAAAAGATCTATATAAATTCATTATCCAAGCATTCCCTCTCCCTTTTGGGTTATCTTTCAAGTGTATGTCTAAACCCCTTAGTGGTACGGAGTCAAATGCTCGAAAATTTGTTGATAATAGATAATACCATAAATAAACTTGATACAATCGTTCCAATTCTTCCTTTAGTTGAATCGTTGTCAAAAATGAAATTTTGTAATGCAATAGGACATCCCATTAGTAAACCGACTCGGGCTGATTCCTCGGATTCTGAGATTATCAACCGGTTTGTTCGAATATGCAGAAATCTTTCTCAGTATTATAGCGGGTCCTCAAAAAAAAAGAGTTTGTATCGACTAA